TTAATATATAAAAATTATAAGAGCGTATTTTTTTTTTTTATCTTGAATTATATATATAATATAAAATATTAACATATCAAAATATTTAATATTTTAAAATAAAGATTTAATCACATAAATATTAATAATTTATTAAAAAATAATACATTTAATTATATAAATATATTTTATAAATATAAAACTTTATATATATATATATATTTTAAATTCTTTTGTTCTGAGAAAAAAAAGAATTTAAAATAGAATAAATAAAACGTACTTAATATATTCATATTAAAGTTTGATTCTTGCTTGTAGATTAATTATTTAAAAATTTTATATGTAATATTTTAATATTATTATTTTTTTAAAATTAAAATTTTTATGTTCAGTAAAAAATATTATACAACTAATTTTATGTATAGTTATTAATTTTATTATTGATTAAATTTGTGCCAGCCTTCGCGGTTATACAATAATTTAAAATTAATCTTTTTGGTAAAAATAAAATTTTAAATTTTAAAAAATATAATAAATGGTTTTATTGGGGGGTAAAATCTTTTATTCTATTTTTTAATTTTTAAATTATTTTATCCTAAATTATTATTCACCTGGATTAGATACCCAGTTATTTATTGTTATTTTTCCTAGGTAGTATTAGTTTAAACTTAAAGAATTTGGCGGTAAACTATCTTTTTAGAGGAATCTGTGTCGTAATTGACAGTCCACAATTAATTTACTTCTTTATATATTTATATATCGTTGTTTAAAGAAATTATTTAATAATAATTTCGATATTTTCAATAAAATCATAAATCAAATCAAGGTTTAATTTTAAGAAAGTAAGCATGGATTACATTCATTTATAATGACGTCTTAACACATTTAATTGTTTTATCAAGTTGGATTTATAAGTAAATTTTTATAATTTTTTAATATTGAAATAGCTCTAGTTTATGTACACATCGCCCGTCATTCTCTTTTTAAAATGAGACAAGTCGTAACAAAGTAGGCCTGCTGGAAAGGATGTCTTGTATTAAAATATAGCTTAAGGTAAAGTGTTTTATTTACACTAAAATGATCATTTATTATGTATTTTAATTATTTTATTAACTTACAAATAAATGTTTTGTCCATTTTAGTATAATAAAGAATCATTTATATTTTATTAAAAATAACTATTCTTTAAAATGATACCTTTATAAATCAAAAATAATTTTAATTACCTTTTGTATTAGTGAGTTTGGATATATACATCTATATTATAGTCTCGAATTAAGAAGATTGTCTCTAATTATTATTATATATTTCAGTATATATCTAAATATCAGAGCTGAAAAGAAATTTTATCCGATTCTTATTTATCTAGTTCTTTTTACCTAAACAAAGTTTATATATAAAAATATATTCAATAATCTTAGTCATATATTTTTTTATACTTAATATTTAAGGGGATAATCTCTTAAATTTTTTAATAAATCTTCAAAAACTTTCATATACCTTAGGCTTAGAAATAGCCACCTAAAATTTTTGTTAAAATTATTTATTATTTTAATATATAAAAATAGATTTTTATTAATTTTATAAGTTTATAAATTAATTATTTCTATACAATAATAATCATACTATTATTAAATCTACAAATTAATCAAAAAAAAATAATATTATTTTTTAAAAATTAGGCAATAAAAAATCTGAATGTTTAACAAAAACATTTCTATTAATTTTCATTAATAGTATGGTCTGCCCACTGATTTATTAAAGGGCCGCGGTATTCTGACCGTGCAAAGGTAGCATAATCATTAGCCTTCTAATTAGAGGATTGAATGAACGGCTTAACAGTTTTTTTCTTTTTTAAAATTAAAATTAGAACTTTAATTTAAAGTTAAAATGCTTTATTTTTTAAAAAAGACGATAAGACCCTATAGATCTTTACTTATTTATTAAATATATTTGTTGGGGGACTTCTACATTTAATAAATAAGTTTTGTTGGGGCAACACAAGAATAATTATAAATTCTTACTTTTTTTTATCCATTAATATTGTTATCCATTTTTATGAATTTAAAAAGTTACCTTAGGGATAACAGCGTTATATATTTTGAGAGTTCTTATCAATAAATTATCTTGCGACCTCGATGTTGAATTAAAATTTTTATATGGGGCAGTTTTTATATTAAATGGTCTGTTCGACCATTAATTTTTTACATGATTTGAGTTCAAACCGGCGTAAGCCAGGTTGGTTTCTATCTTTTTATCATTTTATAAATTTTTAGTACGAAAGGATCAATTTTTATTTATATCTGCTAATTTGGCAGAAAATGTGTCTGATTTAGAATCTTTATATATAAGTAAATACTTTTATTTAGCAATTACTCCTTTTATTTCCTCTTTTTTATCCTATTTATTTCTGTTATTAGGGGTTCTAATTAGTGTTGCCTTCATGATTTTATTCGAGCGAAAGGTACTTGGTTATATTCAGTTACGTAAGGGCCCAAATAAGGTTGGCTTATCTGGTATTCTTCAGTCTTTTTCTGACGCAATTAAGCTTTTTATTAAGGAACAGTTCTTTCCTTCAAAATTAAATTTTTTAATGTTTCTACTGTCTCCTATTCTTTCTCTTTTCGTAATCCTCATATTATGAATAGTAATTCCTTGTTTTTTTAATGAAGTTAATATTATTTATTCTGGTCTTTTCTTTTTCTGCTGTACCAGATTTGGTGTATACTGCTTAATTGGCAGAGGTTGATCATCAAACTCAAATTATTCACTCATTGGCGCTATTCGTGGGGTGGCCCAAACTATTTCGTATGAGGTCAGAATGGCTTTATTTTTCCTTAGTATTATCTTTTTGATTAATTGTTATTCTTTTACTTATTTTTTTATTAGACAAATGTCTATTTGGTTTCTTTATATTTTTTTTCCAGTATTTATTTGTTGATTTGTCTCAATACTTGCTGAAACCAACCGTACTCCTTTTGACTTTGCCGAAGGTGAATCTGAACTAGTCTCTGGTTTTAATGTCGAGTACGGAAGCGGTGGATTTGCTTTACTTTTTTTGTCTGAATATGCTAGAATTATTTTTATAAGATTTCTTGTTAGCTTAATGTTTTTTTCAAGATCAAGAATTTTTATTTTCTTACTCTTAGGGACCTTTTTTTGCTTTTTTTTTATTTGGGTACGAGGATGTTACCCTCGTTATCGTTACGACAAATTAATATATCTAGCTTGAAAGACTTATCTTCCCTGCTCTCTCTTTATTATATCCTTTTACATTATTTTAAATATTTTTATTTTTAATTTTTTTTGAAAAATTGATAAAGGAGTTAAACCTTTTTATTGTGTTTTCAAGACACAAACTTATTCGTTCAGCCAATCAATTATTTTAAAAAATTTTCTCATGCATTAATTAATATTGGCGTAATTAAAAAATATCTGAAATAAACTACTGTTAAAATCTGCCCCGTGATAATAAAAGGTTCTTCTACTGGTCGTGCTCCAATTCAGGTTAATAAAATTGCTGTGTTCAAAAAAAATCAAAACATTATTTGATTAACTGGGTAGAATTGTGTTCCTCGAGAAACACTCTTTTGAGTCAATGGTAAAATAAATAAAATGGCAATTGATAAAACAAGTGCAATTACTCCACCTAACTTATTAGGGATTGATCGTAGAATCGCATACGCAAATAAAAAATATCACTCTGGCTGAATATGCACCGGTGTAACAAGTGGATTAGCCGGGATGAAATTTTCACAATCCCCTAACATATAAGGGTCTACTGTTCTTAATCACACTAAAGCCCAAATTATTACAATAAATCCTAGAACATCCTTAAAAGAAAAAAATGGGTGGAAAGAAATTTTGTCTGGATTTGAATTTACTCCAATAGGGTTATTTGATCCTGTCTGATGAAGAAACAATAAGTGTACTATAGTTATAGCAGCAATAATAAATGGTAGAAGAAAATGAACCGAAAAAAATCGTGTTAATGTAGCATTATCAACGGCAAACCCCCCCCATACTCACTGAACTATTATTGTTCCTAAATAAGGCACCGCCGATAAAAGGTTTGTAATTACTGTAGCTCCTCAAAAAGATATCTGTCCTCATGGAAGTACATACCCAACAAATGCGGTTCCTATAACTAAGAATAAGATTAATACACCTACACTTCATGTTTCTAAATAAAAAAATGATGAATAATATATTCCTCGTCTAACATGAAGATAAATGCAGATAAAAAAGAAAGATGCTCCATTTGCATGAATTACTCGAATTAGTCATCCATAGTTAACATCTCGTATGATATAAATAACTCTTTCAAATGCAATTGATACATCTCCTGTGTAATGTATAGCAAGGAATAATCCTCTTGCAATCTGAATTATTAAGCATAGGCCTAGAAGAGAACCAAAATTTCACCACGATGAAATATTGATAGGTGTTGGTAGCTCAACTAGTGAATTGTTAACAATTTTAATTAAAGGGTGATTTTTTCGTATTATTGTCATTATTTTTTAAATGTCCGAATCGGCCCCATTTTTATATTAGAAATTTTTACTACTACAACTAATGAAAATAATAAAAAAAATATTGTTATTAAAACTAGTGTCATGTTTAACACTTCTATTATTTTGTTAATTATTCAAATTCTTCTAATATTTAAAACATTTATTTGTATTTTATCAAAAAGTAAGGTTAACACAGCAATCATTATTATTAATAAGATAATCTTTTTGCTATTTATTCTTCTAGAAAATATCTCATTTGAGGCAATTCTACAAATATAAATAAATAGAACTATTAATCCTCCTATAAAAATTAAAAATAAAATATAAGAGTATCACGATACTCTTATGGTGACAAATAAAATTAAACAAATAATCAAAGACTGAATAATAATTATGATAACTATCGTTATCGGATTAGTAATTAATGAAATTAATATTCTTGTTGAAAATGATATTAATACTATTATCTTTATTCAAGATGTATTTAATAAATAATATAAACTTTGGGAGTTTAAGTTAAGTGTAAACTTTTTCTTGAGTCTTATCAACTTCTTGAACTTTGGTTTACAAGACCAATATTTTGGTTAAACTAAAAAGACTATTTTAGTCCCTCTCTCTATCTATTTTTCTGGTTTATTTATTTTCAGCTCTAAACGAAAACATCTTCTTCTTACTCTTTTAAGTCTTGAATATATGGCTCTTGGCCTCTTTTTATTTATATTTTTGGATCTTATAGTTTCTAATTATTTTTTTTCTTTAATTTATATTACATTTACTGCCTGTGAAGGTGCTTTAGGTCTTTCTTTACTTATCTCCATAAGACGGGTTTATGGCTCTGATTATTTTAGTGTTTTCAGAATATACTAATGATAATATTATCTTTTGTCTCTTTTTTTCTTTTAATTTGAATAAATATGACTTGACCTTTGGTCTTTTTTGTTATAATTTTAACATATTTATTAATAATAAAGTTATTTCCTATTTTCTATGATTATATATTTATATATTCTTATATAGACGTCTGTTCATTTAATTTAGTCCTTTTATCTTTATTTATCACAGTTGTAATGATCTTTTCAATGTATAATTACATAACAAAATATCCTATTATTCTTTTAATAATGATTAGATTACTAATATTTTTTCTTCTTGCAAGATTTTTATCTTTTAATGCTTTACTTTTTTATTTTTTTTTTGAATGTTCTTTAATTCCAACATTTTTTCTTATTTTAGGTTGAGGTTACCAGCCTGAACGAATTCAAGCGTCTATCTATTTCATGTTTTATACTCTCTTCGCTTCACTACCATTATTACTAGTAATTATCTGAATTTCTAGTACTTTTTCTAGTTTAAGATTTTTTTCAAATTTTTCTATCACTTTTGAAAAAAATCTTTTTTCTTTTTTTATTTCAATTTTTATCTTTATAGCCTTTTTTGTAAAGCTCCCTATGTTTATATTTCATTTATGGCTTCCTAAGGCCCATGTTGAAGCCCCAGTAGCTGGATCTATAATTTTAGCCGGGGTCCTACTTAAGTTAGGGGGTTATGGTATTATGCGTATAATTATCTTCTGCCCCTCTTTTATTTCAAATATCTCCTCTTTGGTTTATAGTTTAAGAATCGCAGGTATATTTTTTGTCGGGTTCATCTGTTGCCGAATAAATGATCTTAAGGCTTTAATTGCTTATTCATCTGTTGCCCATATAGGTCTCGTACTTTCTGGTATTATTACTTGCTATATATGAGGTTTTTATGGGGGTCTATTAATGATGATTAGTCATGGTTTATCTTCCTCGGGCCTTTTTTGCATTGTTAATTTATACTATGAGCGTACTTCAAGACGAAGAATCTATCTTAACAAAGGCTTATTAATAATCTTCCCCTCACTTTGCTTTATAATGTTTATGCTATGCTCATCAAATATTAGAGCCCCCCCCACTATTAATCTTCTTTCAGAAGTTTTTCTTATATATAGTATGGTTGAATATAGATATTATATAATAATTATATTTTCTGTTGGTTCTTTCATAGGAGCCGTCTTCACTTTTTTTTTATTTTCCTTTACCCAACATGGGAAAACATTTTTGTCCCTTTCTCCTTTATTTATAATACAGTCTCGAGAATATCACCTTATATTTCTTCATATTTTTCCAATTAACACATTATTATTTATCTCTTTTTACCTTTTTTTATAAAATTTAAGTAGTTTAAAAAAAATATATATTTGTGGTGTATGAGAAGAATTTTTTCCTTAAATAATTTTAATTTCTATTTGTTATTACCTCGGTCTCATGTTATTTCTTTTTAGCTTCACTTCATTAATAATAAGATTGTTATTTTTCAATCTTTCTTATACTTTGTTTATGGAATATGAGATTCTTAGATTTATTTCTTCCTCAGTCATTCTTCTTCTTTTATTAGATTGAATTAGTCTTTCTTTTATAGGTGTGGTCTTACTTATTTCTTCTTTAGTATTTTTTTACAGTTATAGTTATATATCATCTGATAAAAATGTTTATAAATTTATTATATTAGTATATCTTTTTGTTCTATCTATATTAATACTTATTCTAAGACCAAACATACTCAGTATTTTATTAGGGTGGGACGGTCTCGGTCTAGTATCTTATTGTCTAGTCATTTACTATCAAAACACCAAATCATCAAATGCTGGTATATTAACAGTCTTGTCAAATCGATTGGGTGATGTAGCCATCCTTTTAAGAATTTGTTGATTTTTAAATTATGGCTCTTGTAGCTTTTTTTTTTTACAGCATTTATATACAGATCATCATCTTTTTTTCGGATTTATATTAGTTATGGCTGCATCATTAACAAAAAGAGCTCAAATTCCTTTTTCTGCCTGACTTCCGGCTGCTATAGCAGCCCCAACCCCAGTATCCTCTTTGGTACATTCTTCTACCCTTGTAACTGCCGGGGTTTATTTATTAGTTCGCTTTCATAATATATTGGAATATAATTATTTTTTATTTGTAATTTCTATTCTTACAATGTTTATATCGGGCTTGGGTGCTAATTATGAAACTGATTTAAAAAAAGTTATTGCTTTATCAACATTAAGTCAGCTCGGCGTAATAATAATGTCTATTTCATTGGGTTCTTATGAGTTGGCTTTTCTTCATCTTTTAAGACACGCCCTTTTTAAATCTTTATTATTCCTTTGTGCCGGTTTTTTTATTCACACAAGCTCAGACATTCAAGACGCTCGAATTATGGGTTCTTTATCATTTTTTTCTCCTATTATTTCTTTTTTCTTTTTTTCTTCTTCTATCTCACTGTGCGGGTTTCCTTTCATAACAGGGTTTTATTCTAAGGACTTAATTTTAGAAGTTACTTACATAAGATATATAAATTCATTTTTCTTCTTAATTCTATTTATTTCTACTATACTTACTCTGCTTTACTCAATTCGTTTATCGTTTTTCACTTCTTTTTTTAGTTCTTCTAAAACTATCTCTTCTGTTATTGATGATACGTTTATATTTAGCCCAATAATACTCTTATTTTTTCTTTCCATTTCTGGAGGTAGCTTTATAATGTGATCTTTTTTTCCTTGCTTTTACATTTATCTTGGAACATTAATAAAGATAGTTACCCCTATCTTCCTCCTTTTTATTTTCATTTCCTCTCTTCTCTTGTTTAGCCTTAATGTCAAAAATTATTATACATCTTTATCGGTTTACTTTTTTAGATTAATATGAAATCTTCCTATTATTTCTACCTACTTCTCTAGATTCTCTTTATTTACCGGCTTTACTTATTTGAAATATTTTGATCAGGGCTGAATAGAATTATTTGGGGGTCAGGGGTCTTACTCAAAGTTAATTTCTTCTTCTAAGGGCTTAAATGTTATAGCTTCCTCATATATTAAAAACATTTTTATGTTTTTTTTATTTTTATCTTTTCTGCTATGTATTTATATATATTTAAATAGCTAAAATAAAGCATAGTACTGAAGCTACTAAGATAGTTTTTACTTTTAAATATTTAAAGGGACTAATCCTCTTCTGTCCTGAAAAAACAGTGTTCTCCTTAAACTACTTTAAATTTTTATCTTTTCTGCTATGTATTTATATATATTTAAATAGCTAAAATAAAGCATAGTACTGAAGCTACTAAGATAGTTTTTACTTTTAAATATTTAAAGGGACTAATCCTCTTCTGTCCTGAAAAAACAGTGTTCTCCTTAAACTACTTTAAAGGAAAAGAGAAATAGGAATTTAACCTATTAACCTTTAAGTTAGCGGCTTAAGGTTGATCTTCTCCCCTTTTTAAAAGGAATTTATTTCTTATATCCATTAACAGTGAACAACTATTAATTAGTTTCTTTTAAAGTAAATAAAGATAAACTCTTATTTTTCAGGTCGAAACTGAACACATTTAAATGTTCTATTTACATTAAAATAGACTTCAAGAAAGTACTTTCTGATTGCAATTCAAACGTTATAATTAACTACTATTCTTTTTATTTTGATCATTCTAATGACCCTTCTTTTCATTCATGTATTGTTCCTAAGATTAAAATTAAAATAAAAGATATTGATAGAATAAGTCATGTCTTCACTTTTAATATTTTTATTAAAATTGGCATAGGTATTAATAAAGTAATTTCCACATCAAAAATTAAGAAGATTACAGCAACTAAAAAAAAATGTAATGAAAATGGAACTCGAGCAGATGTCTTTGGGTCGTACCCACATTCAAATGGTGATCCCTTCTCTCGCTCTATTTTTTTTTTTATTGCAACTAAGGCATTAATAAAAATTAATAAATTTGATAGTACAGCTCTAATTAATACTATAAATATTATTATATTTTCCCAAATGGGACTTCTTAATTGGAAGTTAAGTTTACTAAATATAATAAAAATATATGATCCTCATCAATAAATATTAATATATAAAAAAAGCCATACGACATCTACAAAATGTCAGTATCACGCAGCAGCTTCAAACCCAAAATGATGTTGACTAGAAAAATGTGCCTCTAATATACGTATTAAACACACTAATAGGAACGTAGTTCCAATAATAACATGTAGCCCATGAAACCCAGTCGCCATAAAGAATGTTGATCCATACACTGCATCTGAAATTGAAAAATTCGCTTCAATGTACTCTAAAGATTGAAGAAATGAAAAATATACCCCCAGAATCACTGTAATTAATAATCTTCTTTTAGCTTGTCTTATATTATTCTCAATAATTCTATGATGTGCTCATGTTACTGTAACCCCAGAAGAAAGAAGGATGATAGTATTTAGAAGGGGAATCTGAAATGGGTTGAATGGATACACCCCTATAGGCGGCCATAGTATTCCAATTTCATTAGTTGGTGAAAGTCTTCTATGGAAAAATCTTCAAAAAAAAGATACAAAAAAGAATACTTCAGAAACAATAAATAGAATTATTCCCCACTTTATTCCTGTAAGTACCTTGAATGTGTGCAGTCCTTGAAAAGTTCTTTCTCGTGAAATATCTCGTCATCATTGGACTGATACTGCTGCTGTTAATATTAGTCCATTCATTATAAGAGACATATCATATATGTGAAATCATTTAACTATGCCGGTGGTCAAAATTAGGGCCCCTAGTGAAGCTATTAAAGGTCAAGGTCTCAAATCTACTAAATGAAATGAATGATTTTTTTTTACTATCATTAGTGTGAATGAATCTCACTCGTGTACAATGTCATTAATACCGTAAATACATATGACTGAATAATTGATACTGCCATCTCAAGAATAATTAATAGCATTTGAACATTAATTAACACTAATAAAATTACCCCTGATCTTCTTGCTGTCTGATTCCCAAGTAGGGTTATTAATAAATGACCTGCAATCATGTTTGCTGTCAGTCGAACTGCTAAAGTTCCTGGTCGAATTATATTTCTGATGGATTCAATAAGTACCATAAAAGGTATAAGAACACCTGGGGTTCTTTGAGGTACCAAATGAGCAAACATGTAAATTGTCTGATTAATTCACCCATAAATTATTATTCCTATTCATAGAGGTAGGGCTATTGATAGTGTAATTGTTATATGACTAGTTGATGTAAAAATATATGGATATAGTCCTATAAAGTTATTAAATAAGATAAAAGAGAATAATGAAATTAAAATAATTAGTCTTCCATTTGGAGAACTTTTGCCTAAAATCACTTTAAATTCATTAAAAAGTGATATTTTCATTGCATTAAGTGCGATCATCATTTTTCTTGATACTGCTCACATAGACGAAGAAATAATAAAAATAAATATAATAGAAGAAATTCAGTTAATTGATGTATTCATAGATGTTGACGGATCAAAAATAGAAAATAAATTTCTTATCATTTTCATCTCTTTTCCTCATATCCTATCTTATATAAGCCTCCATTTTTTACTGCATTTATCTTAGTAAAGAAGTTTTTGTTCATACTAATAATTAATAAAATAATACATGATACATAGATTGTTTGTCATATTATTGGTGCTATTTGTGGTATAAAGAGATGCTCTATAGCAAATTAGATATGACATTTCTATATTATTTTTTTAATTAACCCCTCTCATCAAGAACACATGTGTTATAATTTGATTTAAGAGATCAACGCTTATTATTCAGCCACTTAATGTTAAATTCTCTTAATTCAACTAATAAATCTTTTTGGGATTGTTGATTCAATTGTAATCGGTATAAATCTATGGTTTGCACCACAAATCTCAGAACATTGACCAAAGAATAATCCCGGCATATTTATATAAAATCTTACTTGATTTAATCGTCCCGGCACCGCATCGGCCTTAACCCCTAGTCTAGGGACTGTTCACGAATGAAGCACATCCGCCGCCGTAATTAAATTTCGCACTTGTGTGTTTATTGGTAATACTGTCCGATTATCTACATCAATTAGACGTACATTTTCAAGATTTATCTCATTTATTGGTAATATATATGAATCAAACTCAATATCAATAAAATCTGAATACTCATATGATCAATATCATTGATGCCCAATTGTCTTAAGTGTAATTATTGGACTATAAATTTCATCTAATAAATATAATAACCGGATTGATGGGAATCCAATTAATAATAAAATTATTGCCGGCACTACTGTTCAGAATAATTCTAATGAATGTGCCTCTAATATATAAACGTTTAAGTTTTTATTTGTTGTAGTAGATATTAAATTATATGCAACAATTCTAATAATCAAGATTAAAATAGTCATTGCATGATTATGAAAAAAAATTAATTGTTCTATAAGAGGTGATGCTGCGTTTTGTAGTGATAGTGCTGATCATGTAGATATTTCTAAATAAGATTATATCTTATGGATGAATTTTAAGCTCATTACAATTTTCTGCCAAATTAGAATTCCGTTAATAAGGCTAATTCAATATAAGAATGATCAGACGGTGGGTTATTTTGTAATCACTCAATAGAAGAAGAATTAATAAATGATGTTTCAATTGTTCGTCTTGATCTAAGTGCTTCTCATAAAATAATAGAAAATATGATTACAGCCACTAAAGATGTATATCTTCCTATAGAAGAAACTACATTTCATGTAGTATACGCATCAGGGTAATCTGAGTATCGTCGTGGTATACCGTTTAATCCTAGGAAGTGTTGAGGAAAAAATGTTAAGTTTACTCCAATAAATATAATAAAAAATTGAATTTTTAGTCATATAGAATTTATTGAAACTCCTGTTATTAGAGGTAATCAGTGAATTAGACCTCCTATAATGGCAAATACAGCCCCCATTGATAGTACGTAGTGAAAGTGTGCTACTACATAATATGTGTCGTGTAGAATAATGTCAATTCTAGAGTTGGCCAGAACAATTCCTGTTAGACCTCCTGCTGTAAATAGAAATACAAATCCTAGTGCTCATAAAAGAGCAGGTGTAATAGTTAAGATTCTACCTTGTAGTGTTGCTACCCATCTAAAAATCTTTACTCCTGTTGGCACTGCAATAATTATTGTAGCAGCAGTGAAATAGGCACGTGTGTCAACATCCATTCCTACAGTAAATATATGATGTGCTCACACAATAAACCCCAATAGCCCAATAGATACTATTGCATAAATTATCCCTAATTGTCCAAACGTTTGTTTTTTACCACTTTCAAAAGTAATGATGTGAGAAATAATTCCAAACCCAGGTAGAATTAAAATATAAACTTCTGGATGTCCAAAAAATCAAAATAAGTGTTGATATAGGATTGGGTCACCCCCACCAGCAGGATCAAAAAACGTTGTGTTTAAGTTTCGATCTGTTAGAAGTATAGTAATAGCCCCAGCCAGAACAGGTAGTGATAGTAATAATAAGATTGCTGTTAAAAATACCGATCATACAAATAATGGTGTCTGATCTCATGTCATACCAGGTGATCGTATATTAATAATTGTTGTAATAAAATTAATAGCCCCTAAAATTGATGAAACTCCTGCTAAATGTAAACTAAAAATAGATAAATCAACTGATCCTCCTGAATGAGATAATGTAGTTGATAGTGGTGGATAAACAGTTCATCCTGTTCCTGCCCCTCTTTCAACTATCCCTCCTGTTAATAATAAAGTTAATGATGGGGGTAATAATCAAAATCTTATATTATTTATTCGAGGAAAAGCTATATCAGGGGCTCCAATTATTAGTGGAATTAGTCAATTTCCGAACCCTCCAATTATGATAGGTATAACTATAAAAAAAATTATTACAAATGCGTGGGCAGTTACTAGAACATTATAAATTTGATCGTCCCCAATAAATCTACCAGGCTGACCTAATTCAAGGCGAATTAGTATTCTAAAAGCAGTTCCTACTATTGCAGATCAGAATCCAAAAATTAAGTATATAGTACCAATGTCTTTATGATTTGTTGAATAAATTCATCGTATGTAGAAAAGTGTCTGATTTAGGTATTAAACTGTAAATTTAATTAAGAATAGATTGCTTTATTCCTTTTCTAGATTTAACCCTAAAGACTGCAAATCTTTTAATTTATAATATTTATATTAAATCTAAAATTTAAAAGATTAAACTTTTAATTTAAACTTTGAAGGTTTATGGTTTAATTAGCCTAAAATTTTTAGGTTAGACTAAATAAACCATTGTCGGAATAATTATATTAGAAATCGTAATCATATATAATAATATAGATCTATTTCTTTTTTTTCTTATTTTAAAGATTTGCTTTTCATTTAGTATAAATGATGAAAAGCAAATCTTAAGGTAATAAAATACTGATAAAAATGATATTATTAATAAAATTGAAACTATTACTAGCATAGAATAAATTACTGACATCTTAATAACTAAAAATTTAGCTGCAAATCCTAAGAATGGGGGTAATCCTGATATCGACAGTATATTAGACATAAGAATCATCTTATTTTTGATAGGCATAAATCTATTTGATGTTTCAGAAATATTTTTGATGTTTATTTTATCTATAATTAAACATATGATGTATAGGCTTAAATTATAAATGGCAAAATAAATTATTCATAGGCCTGATTTTATCAACATTGCTGTTATTATTCATGCCCCGTGCGTTATAGATGAATAAACTAAAATCTTTTTAATTGAATTTTGATTATACCCTCCTACAGCACCTACGGCTGCTCTTGAAGAAATTACAGCTAAAATAACTATTGATAGAGAGTATCTTATTAAAGAAAATGGTGCAATTTTCTGTCATGATAATACAATAAATATCTGTGTTACTTCTATTGACTCAATAACCTGAGGTAACCAAAAGTGGAATGGGGGAATTCCAGACTTTATAGCTAACCCCATTAAAATAATCTCGTTATTAATGTTTATTATATTGATAGCTCTTGAATTATATATAATTAACATCATAACAATTAAAAATATAGAGGCTATCGCTTGAACTAAGAAATATTTAATTGAAGAAGATGTCGCTTCAAATGTTTGTTTATTAATTAAAATTGGAATAATCGATATTATATTTACTTCTAAAGAAATTCATGCATTCAGTCATCTTCTTGATGAAATAACTATAATAGTTCTAAAAAATATAATAAATATAAATGTTACATTTCTACCCTTTAAAAACATTAAAAAGAGAACAAAGTGTTCATATTTGAGGTATGAGCCCAAAAGCTTTTTTAGCTTATCTTTTTTAGTTTTAGTTTATATGAACAGAAAAATTTGATCTTTCAAGAAATAGTGAAATTCTATTAAATTAAATAAGAAAGACAACATAAATTGTATAATTTATTCTATCAAAATAACCCTTTATTCAGGCACTTCCTT